GCATGCAAGAAGGAAGTTTGAGCTTGATGCAAATGGCTAAAATTTCGTCGGCTTTATTTGATTATCAATCAAATAAAAAGTTATTTTATGTATCAATTCTTACATCCCCTACTACTGGGGGGGTGACAGCGAGTTTTGGTATGTTGGGAGATATCATTATTTCCGAACCCAACGCCTACATTGCATTTGCGGGTAAAAGAGTAATTGAAGAAACATTGAATACAAAAGTACCTGAGGGTTCACAAGAAGCTGAATATTTATTCGATAAGGGTTTATTTGATCCAATTGTACCACGTAATCCTTTAAAAGGCGTTCTAAGTGAGTTATTTCAGTTGCACGCTTTCTTTCCTTTGAATAAAAATTCGATCGAACAGTAAGGTCAATTATTTTTTTTGTCACAAAAAAGTAGTTAGTTGTCGTAATCAACCAAAGTCAAAATGATAAAGAATCCATTATAATAGAATACTGGGGATGGGGTTTTCGTGGTTGCAATACTAATTCTATAACTATATAGAATATAAATAATCAAAAGTTGCGGATAAATTGTTTTTTTTATTTGACTTCATATTCCATTCCTGATTAGTAATCAGAGAGAACCTCTATTCTATACAACATTCTTACTTCTGCTTCTGTAAATTGAAAATTTGGCAAATAAAACTAATTTTATCTTTCTTACATATGGAAAATTATAAAAAAAAGCCTTTTGCATCTTAATATTTTTCTTGTCGGAGAGTCTCCGTTTTGACTAACAAGAGAATATCTCTTGTCGTTAGAATCTTTCGGGACTTTGTAAGCAACTCTTTCTTTATTTATATTGAATTAAAAGACAAGAGCAAAAGAAAAATAAAAGGTGAAGAATAAAAAAGTTGATTATCAAACATATATTTTTTATGGCGACGGCTAATTAAGTTAGTTCTACATTTCTTGAACTTAGTATATACTATACTCACTTAGATATAATTAGTATAATTATATAGAATTAGAATTCTAATTAAGTTAAGATAATTTTAGAACAATATAACAAACAGGTACAAATAGTAAATCGAGGTACCCATTCTATGACAGATATAAACCTTCCCTCTATTTTTGTGCCTTTCGTAGGCCTAGTATTTCCGGCAATTGCAATGGCTTCTTTATTTCTTCATGTTCAAAAAAACAAGATTGTTTAGGCTAGATGGTGAGGCCAAATCCCATTTTTTCACGACTTAGACTTTATTGAATCATAACACGGATATCTATCTATTTATTTATTGGAAAGTGGAATATGGTATAATACATGATTTCTTTCGAACATAAGTGCAAGACATGCGAAACCTGATATAGGAGTAAATTCATTTTCACTATTTTCAAATCAATAGATCAGGACGGGTCAAGCCATGTTTGAAATAGAAAGTCAATGCTTGTAGATATCTAAGGCGGGGTCATATGAAGGGGACGGTCTTATTTTCGATCGAACGGTTTTTATGAATTACCCCGACAGGTTCACATTCGAATAGTTCTAGTTGATGAGAGTTACTTCAGAAACAAAATAGCGTTAAGTAAAGTAAAAGTATAAGTGAAATTCATTTTGGTTATTCTATCAATTCAATTAAGTCAAATTAAATGCAACTAGATTAGTATGAATTGGCGATCAGAACGTATACGGATAGAACTTATAAGGGGGTCTCGAAAAACAAGTAATTTCTGCTGGGCCTTTATCCTTTTTTTAGGTTCATTAGGATTTTTATTAGTTGGAACTTCCAGCTATCTTGGTAGGAATTTGATATATTTCTTTCCCTCTCAACAAATAATTTTTTTCCCACAGGGGATCGTGATGTCGTTCTATGGGATCGCAGGTCTCTTTATTAGCTCCTATTTGTGGTGCACAATTTCGTGGAATGTAGGTAGTGGTTATGATCTATTCGATAAAAAAGAAGGAATAGTGTATATTTTTCGTTGGGGATTTCCGGGAAAAAATCGTCGCATCTCACTCCGATTCCTTATAAATGATATTCAGTCTATCAGAATAGAACTTAAAGAGGGTATTTATCCTCGTCGTGTCCTTTATCTAGAAATCAGAGGCCAGGGGGCCGTTCCTTTGACTCGTACTGATGAGAATTTGACTCCACGAGAAATGGAGCAAAAAGCTGCTGAATTGGCCTATTTCTTGCGCGTACCGATTGAAGTATTTTGAAATGAACCGAACAATGAATGTTTTCTGATTTTCTGCTGGGGGTAGAAAAACTCTACAACCCCCCCTTTTTAATAACTTTTCTGCGGTATAATGTAACTAAAATTCGTCAAAACGTCCTTTCGAGTCAAAGCAAACGTATATTATATGGAACATAAAAAAAGGGGGGCTGTTTTTGTCTGCAAAAAATATATTTTATGCGTATAGAAATCCACTCGACGCAATTCATTAGCAACAAATAGAAATAAGGATAGATTCATTCCAAAACATTTTGAAATAAAGAAATTTTTTTTATTTTCGTTTCAATATTTGATTTTGAATTGATAAGTT